ATACCTAACATAATGCATGAAAGGATCCTTAAACAACCATAGATTGGCCTGAAAGGCCTTAGCAAAAGCTTCTACAAGTACAAGATGTTCTAGTTTTCCATAGAAATAGATTCGTTCAAGAAGGGTTCCAGAAGACGTTGAACATAAATGAGAAGATTGGTTACGAAGAAAGACGAAGATGGATTCGTATTCACATAGATGAGAATTATATAGGACGAAAAAAAACCTTTGATTTCTTTTTGAAAAACAAGAACTGGCTTTATTTGGAGTATTCCAACTACGATACTCATGGAGAAAGAATCGTAATAAATGTAAAGAAGAAGCGTCTTTTACCCAGTAGCGCAGAGTTTGAATCAATATTTCCAGATGGGCTGGGTAGGGTATTAGTATCTCTAATACATAAATTAAATGTGAAAAATTGTCCTCTAAAAAAGGGAATATTGAATGAATTGATCGTAAATTATGAGATTTAATTCCTTTCCTTTCTAGCGAAGATAATAATCGGAGATAAAACGGAATTTCTACAATGACTGCAAATCCTTCTGATATCATTTGAAAATAAAAATTCTTGTTGCGTCCAAAAAGAATATTTTGGTTAAAATCATTAGCAAAAAGAATCAAATGCTTCTGTTCATACTGATCCATTCGCTCAATTGCACGTTTCACAATTAGTAAGCTGAATTTATTATAACCTGCATTTTCAAAAAAAAAGGATCTTTTTATATTTAAACCATGATCATGCGCAAGTGCATAAATATACTCCTGAAAGATAAGTGGATATAAGAAGTAGTGTTGTTGAGATCTATTTAGCTTCAAATATCTTTGGAATTCCTCCATTTGAAATTATAGTTGAACTAAAGGTATAGGATTTTGGGGGTTATCAATGAAACATAGTGCGATACAGTCAAAACGAGGTATTCTAGTAATAAACGAATAGATACCTCGGATACAAGTAAACTTATCAACGGATTCTCTATCCTCTTTTTTCCATTTAAACGAATAATTTATGTTCGTATAGGATAACAAAATACTTAGAAATCCTTTATTTTTTCAACCTAATCGCTCTTTTGATTTTGGAATTTTTTTATCAATATACTGTTTCTTCTATACACATAATGGAAAATGTCAATAGTTAGGATTCATTAAAAAATAAAGAATCCGTTCATGGGATAATCTCTTCCCGTATCAGGCACTAATACATTTTTAACGTCTAATTAGATCGGGTAATCGTTCAAATTAAGAACAGAAGCTCGTTGCTTTTTTCCCTATAATCAATAAATTGAAACCATTAGGGCTCTATCTCTATCCATTTATTCATCCGACCCAACTTGAAATTGAATTCTTTTTGTTCCGTTTCAAAAAAGAACACAAGGGTTTGTACCGATTCGGAAAGAATGAAATATTCCTCAGAAATCTTCGTTGATCCGACATGCTATTTTTTCCATTCATTCCCTTTCAGGATCAGTCGTGGTCTTCCAAACTTTACCGATGGTATGGACGAATCCCTCGCTTCATCCAAATGTGTAAAAGATCCTAGCCGCACTTAAAAGCCGAGTACTCTACCGTTGAGTTAGCAACCCGAATATAAAAAGTTTATGTAGATACAATAAAAAAAAAGAAAAAGATAGATAAATGTCAAAATTTATAGACCACCTCTTAGTTCTTATGTTATCGACTTTTCAATCAAACCCCTATTCTTATTATATCTTAGTTCAAATTATATTCTATTAAAGAGAATCCAAGAAATCCCATCATTTGAATCATTTGAATAATATAAGGTTTTAAGGTAAAAATCAAACCTCTCGGACAGAAATAAATTTATCTACTTATCACGATGAATTATATTTGTTCGATACACTGTTGTCAATATAAATGGTGAGAAAAGAATACAATGGAAAACAAAATAAATTACATTTATTTCAATACTATTAAAAAAAGGGCTTGTGTTGGATTGGCACTATATAGCTGAAAAAAGTTTAGATAAAGGAATAAAGAAGTAACAAGTAGAAAAAAATATCAGATTTATATTGATTTATTTTATTCAATCAATAATAAAAAACTAGAATAAAAAAAGGAGGATTCCTTGGTTATTACTTATTAGTAGAGTTCCAACGAAAACCGACCAATTGAAGGAACTCCCATAATTTTCTATTTCTAGGATCAAGCAACTCGGGTTTTGTCGTTCTAGAACATGAGATTTTATAGAAGCAATGAAAAATAGATATGAGTAGAATCCAAAAAGGAAAAAAATATATATAAATACAAAAATTTATAATTTTATATAAGAATTACTTTTCTTAATTAAATTTTGTTTGATTAGGAACAAGCTACTTAAAAACCTCCGCCTTTTTTAAAAGATCCCGAACAGTTCCTGTGGGCTGAGCGCCCTTTTCAAGGAAATATAGAATAGCAGGAACGTTTAAATAACTTTGATTCTTTATCGGATCATAAAAACCTACGTTCCGAAGATCTCTTCCTTCTCTTCGGGATCGAACATCAATTGCAACGATTCGATAGACGGCGCATTGGGATAGATCTAAGTAAATGAACAAGACCCCCCCTAGAAACGTATAGGAAGTTTTCTCCTCGTACGGCTCGAGAAAAAAATGATTTGGAGTTTTGTCTATGTATAGAATTATAATAATAATAGAATTATAATTAATGGCAAAGAAGTTGACAAAATAAATTATAAAATTATAATGGGATTTAACTCATTTTTTTCTTCCCCCTTCCTTAAAAAAAATCATTTGTACCCATAACTCAAGTTGGATAATTCTCAAATAGCTTAAAAGAAAAAAATCTTTAGGCAATTTATTTAATTTTTTGAATGGTCTTTAACCCCCTCTTGTTTGTCTCATTTAATCTTTATCTTTATATTTATTATATTATACAGTTATTGAGACAATTGAAAAAACGGCGTTTCCTTGTTCTGGGATCCTTTTTTCTTTGTTTTAAATCAGTGGGTTTAGACATTACTTCGGTGCTTCTTAATCCTTACAAAATGGCAGCAACATACCCCTTTTGTGATTTCTTTCTATCAAAGAATCATATAAACGCTCGATTCCCGCGCGATACACTTTGAATCGAAAGACTTTTCTCAATTCCAACAAATTTTACTTTTGAATTAAAAACTTGACTGAATCGGATCCTTTCGATTTATATATTGATATACTTACGAAGTTGTTCCAACCTATTCATTGGTATTAACCTTAGATTCTTGCCCCCTGAAAGATGAATCCATAGCTTCTACCCGAGCTCCATCATGTACTACATTTTTCATTACAACCTAACAAAAATAAGGATTCTAGTGAAAACAGAACAGATGTCGGGTCAAGAGCACCTTCATTCATAGAAAAGATGGCGGATGTAAGAATAAAAATCCACACCGGATCGTGTCCTTCAAGTCGCACGTTGCTTTCTACCACAGCGTTTCAAACGAAGTTTTACCATAACAAAACATTCCTCTAATTTGGAACCCATATGGAATTGATTCAATTATGGAATCATGAATAGTCATTGGTTCCGTCGATACATAAACATTTTAATCTATACCCTTTTTTCTTCTATACAAAGACGGTAAAAATTTTTTTGAAGCAATCTTAGCAAGACCCCACCTATTATTGTATGTTATTGTATGAATTAAAAAAACTAATAGAAATATAGAAAGAATACGAATATGAATAAATGAATTATTTTTTACTCTACATCTTAAAGTGACTCAATATGGCCCATTTCCTACTTTTTTGAATACCAAAGATTCAACTCAAAAGCAATCATTAAAATTTTTTATAATAGAAAAAGTTTACTATTTCGATATCATTATTTGAATAAAGTTTTACAGTAAAGACTAAAAATTTGATTATCATAAAAAAAATATCTTTTCTTTTCGAATTGAACCATCAACCATTTAAAGCAGATAAGTGAATTGAACAAAAACCCCATTTTTGTGTGAGATAGATAAAAAAGACCGATCTAAGAGAAGATTTAGGTACTTGTCGTTTCAATTTGAATTTTATTAATAAGATAAGATGAACAAATAGGGGTTTTTCATACCTATCAGATATACTGAACTACAGTCTTTATTATGGATCTGTTACATATGTAACTTGATTCGTTGTTAATGAGATTCGGACATACACAGATATACATATATTTAAATGAAGACCTCCTGTTACTGTTACTAATTAAGAACTATCTACCCCACGACTCTCTGGGAATGCTAAATCAGAACAAAAAAAAGGATCCCCTTTGGGGAAAGGATACTCTCTAGGGACAAAAACAAACAAGTCCAGATTGGGCGCTTGCTCGTAATTTTTTAGTTTACCCAAACCTAGTCTTGTCTTAAGAGACTTAATCCCACTAATTGAATGTAATAACCTTCCTCTTGTTTAGAATAAAAAGATCCTAATAATTTTTGGCTACCCCATTTAAGTTTAATTTGAATGGATAAAGAATAAGATATAGGAAAGAAGGGCTCTTTCTTATTGTGATTCAAAATAAAATGTATCGTTGAAAATTCAAAAAGATATGATGAGACGTAAGGTTTTTCTTCAAATTAAGTAGCTAAACCCCTTCAATATGAAGGGAATGAACATATGATGAAAAATCCGCCATACTTTATTTTATTTTTTAATTAGTTGAATTCAACTAGGGTGTGACCTATGTTACCATCATATCTTGATCACAAACAAATATATTTAGTCCTATCTGTATGTTGTGAAAAACAAAGATATGATTCATAAAAGATAAAAGAATCATTATAAATTATAAAAGAAACAAGAATGATCCAATATTAGGCATTTAAACATAACGTTATTTTCAAAAGATACTTTTACTCTGATACAATGTATATACCTGGGACGAAAGGATTCGAACCTCCGAATACCGGGACCAAAACCCGTTGCCTTACCACTTGGCCACGCCCCATCTATATTTCCATTCTACACTAATAAAGAATAATATTAGTATTGGGTCTTGGTCAATTCCAGGACAATTTTATATATAAAATCTTTATAGAATAGATTAGATTCTTGCTAGGATTTTTACGCGTGTAGATATAGAATTCAACCAAATCCATTGATCATTACATATAATTAAATTAAGATATTCTATGAAAGTATGATTTCTTCTATTCTCCTTTGTTTGAGAATTGGGGAATTTTTGAAAGGAACAATTGGGTGGGTTCAAAGAAAAAGAAGGATTTTGTCTACCTTACTTTACTTCATTTTTCCTTATATCATTAACTCAATCAAAATGCAATTATCTCCAAGAACAAAACGTCTGTTATGCTTAATATCTTTAGTTTGATCTGCATCTGTCTTAATTCTGCCTTTTATTCGACTAGTCTTTTCTTCGCCAAATTGCCCGAGGCCTACGCTTTTTTGAATCCAATCGTAGATCTTATGCCAGTCATACCTTTGTTCTTTTTTCTCTTAGCCTTCGTTTGGCAAGCTGCTGTAAGTTTTCGATGAGATTCTTAATATTTTTATATAAAATTAATGCTTTATTCGAGAAAAATTATAACAATTAATAAGATCAAATAAGTCTTACACTATGAACCTTCGATTCAAACATTGAAAGTCTTGGTTGGATAGCTGCGAGAAATCCAAATCTGGCTCACCCCGTATTCCCCATATCTGCTCTTTTGAAAGACCTTAATAGGGTTAATCCCCCGCAATATCTAATTGGAGGTATGAAAGAAATTTTTGGTAATGAAAGACTCTTGTGACAACTGAATTTTAATTTCTGTTAAATTTTTTTATGTTTCTAGAAAGCACTTCATTTATTGGTGTCAAAACATTTGGTATAAAAAAATGGAGGATCTATTATCTTTTCTCATTTTTTTTTTTAAAAAAAATCTTGGAGATTGTGTAATGCTTACTCTCAAACTTTTCGTTTACACAGTAGTAATATTCTTTGTTTCTCTATTTATCTTTGGATTCCTATCTAATGATCCGGGGCGTAATCCTGGACGTGAAGAATAAAAAAGGGAGTTTTCATTTTCCTTGCTTGATTTTTAAATTTTATTAGTATTTTTTATCTATTCCACATGTTTAACTAGGAAACATTAAAAAGGATTGGCGAAATTTGAAAGAAAAATCAAATATCAAGTCATCAACAAAAACGGAAAGAGAGGGATTCGAACCCTCGGTACGAATAACTCGTACAACGGATTAGCAATCCGCCGCTTTAGTCCACTCAGCCATCTCTCCCAATTGAAAAAGATAATTACTATGTTACATTACACATGAAATAAGGATTGAAAAAGTCTTTCTTTCTCTTTCTTTATCTTATCTATATTCTATCTACAACTTTTTTTAGCAATTCCAGTTAGTTCAAGTAAGGGATCGAAAGATTCAATAGAAAAACAGAAAGAAGACCCCTTTGCTTTGATTTTGTTCGAGAGGGCCCTTTTTATTCCCGTGGCCTGGCCTGGTAAGTACCTAGCCGGGCCTTTTTTTGTTCCAACGAATTCTGGCTAAAACGGTTTCTCTAATAAAAAAAAGGGGGGTTGCTATTAAAGCAACAACAAAAAGACTAAGGGCTGTTTTTCCATTTTTATTAGATAAAAGAATATAACATCCATACGTCATTTCTTATTATTTCTTATTATTTTTTTTTCTTCCTTTTTTATTTTTATGAATTTTTTTTGAATCCCCACGAAAAACGTCAACACTCTAATTTTCATGATTCTTTTATGATCCTGTCTTGATTAGCGCAAATTATCCCTGTTCGACAAAAGGCCCTTTGTATATAATAATTGCATTGTAGCGGGTATAGTTTAGTGGTAAAAGTGTGATTCGTTCGAGTAACCCCCTTCAATAGTTAAGGGGTCTTTCGGTTTAATTCATATTCCGATAAAAAAACTTTATTTCTTTAAAGGATTAAATCCTTTACCTCTCAATGACATATTGGAGGAAAAATATAAATTATCGTGATTTGGATCCAAAGATCATTTAAAAATTTTTAAATTGGATTATGAAATTGCGAAACATAATTATTCAATGGGATCAATACTTCCAATTGACTAAGTATGAGTCAAGGATCCATGGATGGAGATATAAAAGTAGATTTCTAATCGTAACTAAATCTTCCAATTTTGTTTTTATTTGTAGAAAATAAATTGAAGCAAAATCGTATAGCTATTAAACGATGACTTTAGTTTACTAGAATTATCGACATATTATTTTAGCTCGGTGGAAACAAAACCTTTTTCCTCAGGATCCTCTCAAATAGAAATAGAGAACGAAGTAACTAGAAGGGTTGTCATAATAATCTTTTTCTAGAGGGATCATCTATAAAGCGAATCCTTTTGAATGTATTCAAACAAAGAGCTGACATAGATGTTATGGATAGATTTTTTTGTAATTTAGTTCACATCTTAGATCTAGGAATTTTTCCATCTTCCATAAAGGAGCCGAATGAAACCAAAGTTTCATGTTCGGTTTTGAATTAGAGACGTTCTCAAAATGCTGAATCGACGTCGACTATAACCCCTAG